TTAAAAATAAGCTAAACAAAGCTTTTGGGTTCATACCCCAAATATAAAGGAAATCCCTTTTTTTTAAATTTAATAAAGTGCCTGATTAAAGGATTATTCTGATAGGATAAATTATGTAATTTTTTTACCTTTATTATATTTTATAGAATTAAACTATACCTAATAATTTCAAAAATTATTGTGCATCTTACACTAAAATATAATTTTATAATATGAATAAATTTCATAATAGAATATATAATTCTTATTTTTTATTTTATTTCTTTCAAATTCTAATAAAATATTTTTTTTATTTATTTTATTTTTTAGAACATTAATTTCAATTTCTTCTAATTCTTGATTAGGTTGTTGAATTGGACTAGAAATTAATTTATTAAGATTTATCCCCCTTATATCAACCCCCAATAATTTACTAAATTCTGAAGCCTCACTAAAATATTTTCTTACCCAATCTATTGCTTCAATTAATTTCTTATTTGCAATTTTATTAAATTTATTTTTAATAAAAAATTTTTATTTTAATAATTTTTTTTCAATTATTATTAATTCTACAATACTTATAAAAATAGGATCAATTCCCTTTCATTTTTGATTTCCTAATATTATAGAAGGTCTTTCTTGATTTAATTGTTTTATTTTAATAACTTGACAAAAAATTACACCTATAATTTTATTATCTTATTATTTAAATTTTAATTATTTATATTTTATTATAATTTTTAATGTTTTAATTGGAGCTATTGGAAGTTTTAATCAAACTTCTTTACGTAAATTAATAGCATTTTCTTCAATTAATAATTTAGGATGAATACTTTCAGCAATAATTATTAGTGAAAATTTATGATTAATTTATTTTATTTTTTATACAATTTTTTCATTTATTGTATGTTTTTTATTTTATATTATTAATATTTATTTTATTAATCAATTATTTTTTTTTAATATAAATTTTTTAATTAAAATTTCAATTATAATTAATTTTTTATCATTGGGAGGTTTACCCCCATTCCTAGGATTTTTTCCTAAATGATTAGTAATTAATTATTTATTAAATAATAATTTTTTTATTATTTCATTTATTTTTGTAATATCAAGTTTAATTTTATTATTTATTTATATTCGTATTATTTACTCTTCTTTAATATTTTTTTCTTTTAAATTAAAATGATTTAAAATTTTTATAAAAAATAATCTTTTAATTTCAATTTATTTTTTTAATTTTATTTCTTTATTAGGTATAATTATTAGAACTTTTTTTTTTTAAGGTTTTAAGTTAATTATAAACTAATAATCTTCAAAATTATTTATAAAGAAATTTCTTTAAGCCTTAGTATTAATTTACACCATAAAATTTGCAATTTTATATCATTTAATTTGAATATAAGACTTAATAAAAGAGAAATTTCTCGTTAATAAATTTACAATTTATCGCTTATAGCTCAGCCATTTTATTTAAGCGAAAATGACTTTTTTCTACAAATCATAAAGATATTGGAACTTTATATTTTATTTTTGGAATTTGAGCAGGAATAGTAGGTACATCACTTAGTCTACTAATTCGTACTGAACTTGGTAATCCCGGATCTTTAATTGGAGATGATCAAATTTATAATACTATTGTTACAGCTCATGCTTTTATTATAATTTTTTTTATAGTTATACCCATTATAATTGGAGGATTTGGTAATTGATTAGTACCTTTAATATTAGGAGCCCCAGATATAGCTTTTCCTCGAATAAATAATATAAGATTTTGACTTCTTCCCCCCTCTTTAGTTTTACTTATTTCTAGTAGAATTGTCGAAAATGGAGCAGGAACAGGATGAACAGTTTATCCCCCACTTTCATCTAATATTGCTCATGGAGGTTCTTCAGTAGATTTAGCTATTTTTTCTTTACATTTAGCTGGTATTTCGTCAATTTTAGGAGCTATTAATTTTATTACAACAATTATTAATATACGAGTTAATAATATATCTTTTGATCAAATACCTTTATTTGTGTGATCTGTGGGAATTACCGCATTACTTTTATTATTATCTTTACCGGTATTAGCTGGAGCTATTACTATATTATTAACAGATCGAAATTTAAATACTTCATTTTTTGATCCTGCTGGAGGAGGAGATCCTATTTTATACCAACATTTATTTTGATTTTTCGGACATCCAGAAGTTTATATTTTAATTTTACCAGGATTTGGTATAATTTCACATATAATTTCTCAAGAAAGAGGAAAAAAAGAAACTTTTGGATGTTTAGGAATAATTTATGCTATAATAGCAATTGGATTATTAGGATTTATTGTATGAGCTCATCATATATTTACAGTAGGTATAGATATTGATACTCGAGCTTATTTTACTTCTGCTACTATAATTATTGCAGTACCAACAGGAATTAAAATTTTTAGTTGATTAGCTACTCTTCATGGAACACAAATTAATTATAGACCATCTATATTATGAAGATTAGGATTTATTTTTCTATTTACAGTTGGAGGTTTAACTGGTGTAGTCTTAGCTAATTCTTCTATTGATATTACTTTACATGATACTTATTATGTAGTGGCTCATTTCCATTATGTACTTTCTATAGGAGCAGTATTTGCTATTTTTGGGGGATTTGTACATTGATACCCATTATTTACAGGATTGATAATAAACCCATATTTACTAAAAATTCAATTTATTTCTATATTTATTGGGGTTAATTTAACCTTTTTTCCTCAACATTTTTTAGGGTTAGCTGGCATACCTCGACGTTATTCAGATTATCCTGATAGTTTTATTTCATGAAATATTATTTCATCATTTGGATCTTATATTTCCTTATTCTCCATAATTATAATTATTCTTATTGTATGAGAATCAATGATTAATCAACGAATTATTTTATTTTCCTTAAATATATCTTCCTCAATTGAATGATATCAAAATTTACCCCCAGCTGAACATTCTTATAATGAATTACCTATTTTAAGTAATTTCTAATATGGCAGATTATATGTAATGGATTTAAACCCCATTTATAAAGGATTATCCTTTTTTTAGAAGTGGCAACTTGATCTAATCTTAATTATCAAAATAGAGCTTCTCCATTAATAGAACAAATTATCTTTTTTCATGATCATACTTTAGTTATTTTAATTATAATTACAATTTTAGTATCTCATTTAATAATTAATTTATTTTTTAATAAATATACTAATCGATTTTTACTTGAAGGTCAAATAATTGAATTAATTTGAACTATTTTACCAGCTATCATTCTTATTTTTATTGCCCTTCCTTCTCTTCGATTACTATATTTATTAGATGAATTAAATAATCCTTTAATTACATTAAAATCAATTGGCCATCAATGATATTGAAGTTATGAATATTCAGATTTTAATAATATTGAATTTGATTCTTATATAATTCAATCTATTGATATTTCTAACTTTCGTTTACTTGATGTTGATAATCGAATTGTTTTACCTATAAATAATCAAATTCGTATTTTAATTACAGCAACTGATGTACTTCATTCTTGAAGTATTCCATCATTAGGGGTAAAAGTTGATGCTAATCCTGGACGTTTAAATCAAACAAGTTTTTTTATTAATCGACCAGGTATTTATTTTGGGCAATGCTCAGAAATTTGTGGAGCTAATCACAGTTTTATACCTATTGTAATTGAAAGAATTTCAATTAAAAATTTTATTAATTGAATTAATAATTATTCATTAGATGACTGAAAGCAAGTACTGGTCTCTTAAACCATTTTATAGTAAATTAGCAATTACTTCTAATGAAAAGAATTAGTTAAATTATAACATAAATATGTCAAATTTAAATTATTACTTTAGTAATATTCTTTTATCCCTCAAATAATACCTATTAATTGAATTTTTTCATTAATTTTTTTTATTATTATTTTTATTATTTTTAATATTATAAATTATTATATTTTTAATTATAAAAATAATAATAATAATAATTTAAATAAAAACTTTATTAAATTAAAAAATAATTTTTATTGAAAATGATAAATAATTTATTTTCAATTTTTGATCCTTCTACTAACTTATTTAATTTATCTATTAATTGAATTAGAACTTTTATTGGATTAATATTTATTCCTTATTCATTTTGATTAATTCCTAATCGTCATTTTATTATTTGAAATTTTATTTCAAATAAACTTCATAATGAATTTAAAACATTATTAGGGCCAAATAGATTTAATGGATCAACTTTTATTTTTATTTCATTATTTTTTTTTATTTTATTTAATAATTTTTTAGGTTTATTCCCTTATATTTTCACTAGTACAAGTCATTTAAATATATCATTATCATTATCTTTAACTTTATGATTAAGATTTATAATTTATGGTTGAATTAATAATACTCAACATATATTCATTCATATAATCCCTCAAGGAACTCCAACTATTCTTATACCCTTTATAGTATTAATTGAAACTATTAGTAATATTATTCGTCCAGGAACATTAGCCGTTCGATTAACTGCAAATATAATTGCAGGACATTTACTTTTAACTTTATTAAGTAATACTGGAATTAATATACCTAATTATTTATTAATTATTTTAATTATTATTCAAATTTTATTATTAATTCTTGAATCTGCAGTAGCAGTTATTCAATCTTATGTAATTACTATTTTAAGAACTCTTTATTCTAGAGAAGTTAATTAATTTAAATGACCCTAAATCATAATCATCCTTATCACTTAGTTGATTATAGACCTTGACCTTTAACAGGAGCTATTGGTGTAATAACTTTAGTTACTGGATTAGTTAAATGATTTCATAATTTTAATATAAATATTTTAATCTTAGGATATATTATTATTTTATTAACTATATATCAATGATGACGAGATATTTGTCGAGAAGGTACATTTCAAGGTAAACATACAATTTTAGTTACTAAAGGACTTCGATGAGGAATAATTTTATTTATTATTTCTGAAATTTTTTTTTTTGATATTTGTCGAGAAGGTACATTTCAAGGTAAACATACAATTTTAGTTACTAAAGGACTTCGATGAGGAATAATTTTATTTATTATTTCTGAAATTTTTTTTTTTATTTCTTTTTTTTGAGCTTTTTTTCATAGAAGTTTATCCCCTAATATTGAAATTGGATCTATATGACCTCCTATAAGAATTATTCCTTTTAATCCTTTTCAAATTCCTTTACTTAATACTATTATTCTTATTACTTCAGGAATTACTGTAACATGAGCTCATCATGCATTAATAGAAAATAATTTCACTCAAACTTCCCAAAGTTTATTAATTACCGTTTTATTAGGAATTTATTTTACTATTTTACAAGCTTATGAATATATTGAAGCTCCATTTACTATTGCAGATAGAGTTTATGGTTCAACATTTTTTATAGCAACAGGATTTCATGGACTTCATGTTATTATTGGAACAATTTTTTTATTAACATGTTTTATTCGTCATTTAAATAATCATTTTTCTAATTTTCATCACTTTGGATTTGAAGCAGCAGCATGATATTGACATTTCGTTGATGTAGTATGATTATTTCTTTATATCTCAATTTATTGATGAGGTAATTAATTAACCATTTATATAATATATTTAGTATATTTGACTTCCAATCAAAAAGTTTAATACTCATTAATATAAATAATTAATCTCCTATTAATAATATCTTTTATTATAATTATTATCGCTAATATTTTCATTTTATTATCATTTATTATTTCAAAAAAATCACTTCTTGATCGAGAAAAATGTACTCCTTTTGAATGTGGATTTGACCCTATATCATTAGCTCGAATCCCATTTTCATTACATTTTTTCTTAATTACAGTAATTTTTTTAATTTTTGATGTAGAAATTGCATTAATTTTCCCTATAATTTCAACATTTCTATTAGTTAATTTTTTAACATGATTTAAAATTAGTTTTTTTTTTATTATTATATTATTAGTAGGTCTTTATCATGAATGAAATCAAAATATATTAAATTGAACAAATTAGGATTATAGTTTAATTATTAAAACATTTAATTTGCATTTAAAAAATATTGATTTATCAATTTATCTTAATAAATAAGAAGCAATTTGCATTTAATTTCGACTTAAAAGATAGAGTATAAATACTCCTTATTTATTAATTGAAACCAAATTAGAGGTATATCACTGTTAATGATAAAATTGAATAAAAATTCCAATTAGAAATATATAATAATTAAGCTGCTAACTTAATTTATAGTGATTAAAATCATTAATATTTCTTATTTATATAGTTTAATTAAAACATTACATTTTCATTGTAATAATAAAAATATTTTTTTTTTATAAATAATATACATATATATATATATATATATATATATATATGTATATTATTTAAAGATTTATTAATCACCCTAATATCTTCAATATTATACTCTTAATTTTAAGCTATTTAAATAAATTATAATTATAATAATAAAAATTATTACCCATAAAACAAATCTAAATAAATAAATTTTAAAATTATTTATTTGATAAATAATATTAACTAAAGAATAATATTTAATAATTTTATATAAACCTTGCCCTCTATAAATTTCTCTTCAACCTATATCAATATTTTTACTTAAAATTTGACCTAATTTTAAAAAATAATAAACTAATCCATAAGTTGATAAACTAGGTATAAATCATATAACTGTAGAAAATACTCTAAATTTATAAAATATTAAAAATTTATTTAAAGAATAAATCTTTATATTTCTAATTAATCATCCTATTACTACCCCAATTATTCTAACATAAATTACTATTATTTTTAAAGAAAATGGTAAATAAATTATGTAAGGATAATAAAAAATTAATCAACTTAAAAATCTTCCTGAAATTAATCTTATAAATAATAAAATAAATATACTTTTTAATATAATATAATCTTCATCATATAAATTATAAATTCTTAATAAATTAAAATCATTTACTATTAAATATATTAATAAACGAATAGTATAAAATATTGTTAAACCTGTAGAAAAATAATATAAATAAAAAACTATAATATTTAAATTTCTTATTCTTACTATTTCTAAAATCATATCTTTAGAATAAAACCCAGCTAAAAAAGGAATACCACATAAAGCTAAATTTGAAATATTTATACATAAAGAAGTTAAAGGAACATATATACTAATACCCCCCATTATACGAATATCTTGATTATTATTTATTAAATGAATAATAGAACCAGCACATATAAATAATAAAGCTTTAAATATAGCATGAGTTAATAGATGAAAAAAAGCTAAATCATAAAATCCTATTCTTAAAATTCTTATTATTAATCCTAATTGTCTTAAAGTTGATAATGCAATAATTTTTTTTAAATCAAATTCATAATTTGCACAAATACCAGCTATTATTATTGTTAAACCAGATAATAATAACAAAAATTTTAAAAAAAATATATCAACTAATAAATTATTAAATCGAATTAATAAATAAACTCCTGCAGTTACTAATGTTGAAGAATGAACTAATGCAGAAACTGGAGTAGGAGCAGCTATTGCTGCAGGTAATCAAGAACTAAAAGGAATTTGAGCTCTTTTAGTTATAGCAGCAATAATAACTAATAAACCAATAATTTTTATAGAAAAATCATTATTTATAAAATTTAAATAAAAAATGTAATTTCAACTACCATAATTTAATATTCAAGATACTAATATTAAAATTATTACATCCCCAATACGATTAGATAAAGCAGTTAATATTCCAGCATTATAAGATTTAATATTTTGATAATAAATTACTAAACAATATGATACTAAACCTAATCCATCTCAACCTAAAAAAATTCTAATTATATTAGGACTAATAATTAATAAAATTATAGAAAAAACAAATAATAAAACTAAAATAATAAAACGACTTAAATTTAATTCAGATCTTATATATCTCTTTCTATAATAAATAATTGAAGAAGAAATTAATGAAACAAATATTATAAATAATAAGGATATTCAATCTAATAAAATTGATATTACAATTCTAACTGAATTAAAAGAAATAATCTCCCACTCTAAAAATAAAATAATATTATTTATAATAAAATAAATTATTATAAAAAAATTAATTAATATAAAAAAAAATAAAAAAAAAAATCTAATAAAACAAATAGAATATTTATTAATAACCTAAAATGATTTTATTTTATCATATTTTTGACTCCACAAATCAATATTTTTTTTAAATTATTTAAGTAAAATCAAATTATTCTGTAATCAATTTTTAAAACTAAAATATTTAAAGGTAATCAATGTAATATTAATATTAAATATTCTCGAGAAGTACCTCCATAAAATCTATAAATTCTTATATTATATTTACCATGCTGAGTATAAGAATATAAATATAATCTATAACCAGCTCTAAAAAAAGAAATACTTATTAATATAATTATTCTTAATCAAGATCATCTAACTAAACTATTAATTAAACTAATTTCACCTATTAAATTTAATGACGGGGGGGCAGCTATATTAGAAGATAATAATAAAAATCATCATAATCTTATAGAAGGTATAAAATTTATTATTCCTTTATTTATAAATAATCTTCGTCTATTTAAACGTTCATAATTTATATTTGAAAGACAAAATATACCTGAAGAACATAATCCATGTCCAATTATTAAAATATAAGAACCTATGTACCCTCAATAATTTATTGTTATAATACCCCCAATTACAACTCTTATATGAGCTACAGATGAATAAGCAATTAATGATTTTATATCAATTTGACAAAAACATTTTAATCTAATATAAAATCCACCAATTAAACTAATTACAATTCAAATATAACCTATTTTAAAATTAATTTTTTGTAAGATAATTATAATTCGTAAAAGACCATACCCCCCTAATTTTAGTATAATTGCAGCTAAAATTATAGACCCTGAAATAGGAGCCTCTACATGAGCTTTGGGTAACCATAAATGAACAAAATATATAGGTATTTTTACTAAAAAAGCTAAAATTAAACATAAATAAAGTATAAACAAATTATAATCATAAAATTTTAAAAAATATAATATTATATAATTTATTTCTTGATAAATATAAAAAATTCCTATTAATAAAGGTAAAGAAGCAAACAATGTATAAAATAATAAATATATACCCGCTTGAATTCGTTCTGGCTGATACCCTCAACCAATAATTAATATTAAAGTGGGAATTAATCTTCTTTCAAAAAATAAATAAAATAAAAATAAATTTACTGTACTAAAAGTTAAATATAACATTATTAATAAAAAAATAATATTATATAAAAATAAATTTGAATAAAATTTATTCTTATATAAATTTTCTCTTGCTATAACTATTAATCTTCTAATTCAAATTCTTAATAAAATTAACCCATAAGAAATTATATCACATCCAAATATATATCTTAAATTATTAAAATTTTCAATAGAAATAGTTAAATTCATAAATATTATTATTATAAATAATAATAATATTTGAACCAACCAAAATATATTTTTTTTAAAACATAAAGGTATTATAAATATTATTATAATTAAAAATTTTATCATTAAATTAAATTAAAACTTTGAAAATAATCATTTCCATGAGTTCGAATTATTGAAACTAAAATAGACAACCCTAAAGCACCTTCACATACTGAAAATACTAAAAAAACTATTAATATATACAAATTATAATTAATTATTATTAAATATATTAATAATAAAAAAAAAATTCTTAATACCATAAATTCTAATCTCATTAAAACAATTAATAAATGTTTATGTTTAGAAACAAAAATTATATTCCCAATTATAAATATAATAATAATAATTAATCTTATATTTATCATTTAATTAATTTAGTTTTTATAGTTTAAAAAAAACTTTGGTCTTGTAAATCAAAAATAAGAATTTTTCTTTAAAAACTTCAAAGAAAAAGATTTTCTTTATCTATAATCTCCAAAATTATTATTTTTTATAAACTATTCTTTGAAATTTTAAAAATATTTTTATCTTTTTTATTAATTTTTATTTCTATTTTATTATTTTTTATTAAACATCCACTTTCTATAGGATTATTAATTTTAATCCAAACTCTTTTAACTTGTCTTATTACAGGAATACTTATTAATACTTATTGATTTTCATATATTTTATTTTTAACTTTTTTAGGAGGTTTATTAGTATTATTTATTTATGTTTCAAGAGTTGCATCTAATGAATTATTTAAATTTTCTTTTATTAATAAATTTTCTTATTTTATTTATTTTTTTATAATTTTAAGAATAAGATTTTTATTAAAAAATAATCTTAATTGAATAAATTTTTCATTTAATGATGAAATAAATAATTTTTTTAATTTATTATTTTTTAATAATGAATATAATTTTAATTTATCTAAATTATATAATGAACAAACTTATTTTTTAATATTATTAATAATTATTTATCTATTTATTACACTTATTGCAGTAGTAAAAATTACAAATATTTTCTTTGGCCCTTTACGCTCATTTAACTAATGATAAATTTTTTTAAACCTATTCGAAAAACTCATCCAGTTATTAAAATTATTAATGGATCTTTAATTGATTTACCAACCCCATCTAATATTTCATCTTGATGAAATTTCGGATCCTTATTAGCTTTATGTTTAATAAGTCAAATTTTAACAGGATTATTTCTAACTATATATTATACTGCAAATATTGACTTAGCTTTTTACAGAGTTAATTATATTTGTCGAAATGTTAATTATGGTTGATTAATTCGAACTTTACATGCTAATGGTGCTTCTTTTTTTTTTGTGTGTATTTATTTTCATATTGGTCGTGGAATTTATTATGAATCTTTTAATTTAAAACTTACTTGAATAGTAGGTGTTATTATTTTATTTTTATTAATAGCTACTGCTTTTATAGGATATGTTTTACCTTGAGGACAAATATCTTTTTGAGGAGCTACAGTTATTACTAATTTACTTTCTGCAATTCCTTATTTAGGAACTATATTAGTTAATTGAATTTGAGGAGGATTTGCTGTAGATAATGCTACATTAACCCGATTTTATACATTTCATTTTTTATTTCCATTTATTATTTTAATATTAGCTATAATTCATTTATTATTTCTCCATCAAACAGGATCTAATAATCCTTTAGGTATTAATAGTAATTTAGATAAAATTCCTTTTCATCCATTTTTTTCATTTAAAGACTTAATTGGATTTATTATTTTAATTTCTCTATTAACATTTTTATCCCTTATTAGTCCTTATTTATTAGGGGATCCTGATAATTTCATTCCAGCTAATCCTTTAGTTACTCCTATTCATATTCAACCAGAATGATATTTTTTATTTGCTTATGCTATTTTACGATCAATTCCTAATAAATTAGGAGGAGTAATTGCATTAGTAATATCAATTTTAATTTTAATTATTTTACCATTTACTTTCAATAAAAAAATTCAAGGAATTCAATTTTATCCCATTAATCAAATTTTATTTTGATCTATAATTACTACTATTATTCTTTTAACATGAATCGGAGCTCGTTCTGTTGAAGCTCCTTATATTATTACTGGACAATTATTAACTTTAATTTATTTTTCTTATTTTATTATTAATCCAATCTTAAATAAAATTTGAGATAAATTAATTTTTAATTTTTAATTAATGAGCTTGTTTATAAGCATTTGTTTTGAAAACTTAAGAAAGAATTATTTATTCTATTAATTTATACTAAATTGATTTTATAATTTAAAATTATTTTTAATCCTATAAAAAATAATAAATAATTTAATGAAATAGGTAAATATCTTTTTCAACATAAATATATTAACTTATCATATCGATAACGAGGTAATGTCCCCCGTACTCAAATAAAAAAAAAAGATAAAAAAACTAATTTTAAATAAAATATTAAATTTAATTCATAACCCCCCATATAAATAATAACAAATAATAAACTCATAAATAAAATTCTCGAATATTCAGCTAAAAAAATCAATGCAAATCCCCCACTTCTATACTCCGTATTAAACCCCGAAACTAACTCTCTTTCACCTTCTGCAAAATCAAAGGGAGTACGATTAGTTTCAGCTATTAAAGAAGATAAAAAACATATTCTTAAAGGAAATATTATAATTACAAATCAAATTATATATTGATATTCAGTAAACTTAATTATATTAAAATCCATAATTAAAATAATTCTTGATATTAAAATTAAAGATAATCTTACCTCGTATGAAATTGTTTGAGCTACTGCTCGTATACCCCCTAATAAAGAATAATTTCTATTAGAAGATCACCCAGCAATTAATATTGTATAAACCCCAATTCTAGTACAACATAAAAAAAATAATAATCCTAATCTAAATACAATTATATTAAATAAATAAGGAATTATTATCCAAATTATTAAAGATAAAGTAAATCTAACAATAGGAGAAAAATAAAAAGAAAAATAATTTGAATAATTTAAATAAACTTGTTCTTTAGTAAATAATTTAATAGCATCCGAAAAAGGCTGTAAAATTCCTATTATTCCTATTTTATTAGGACCTTTTCGAATTTGAATATAACCTAAAACCTTACGTTCTAATAAAGTTAAAAAAGCTACTCCAATTAATACACCAATTAATAAAATTAAAATTCCAATAAAAATATTTAATAAATCCATAATTATCATTTACTATTTATATAATTTAATTATACATTTATGACTTCTAAAATCATCACATTTTTTCTGTCAAAATAGTATATTTATTCTTATTAATATTCAATTAAATTTAATTATTAAAAATATTTGATCCTTTCGTACTAAAATATTTTAAAATTCTAAAGATAGAAACCAACCTGGCTCACACCGGTTTGAACTCAGATCATGTAAGATTTTAATGATCGAACAGATCAAAATTTTAAACTTTTGCATTTAAATTTTATCTTAATCCAACATCGAGGTCGCAAACTTTTTTTTTTATTTGTACTAAAAAAAAATATTACGCTGTTATCCCTAAGGTAATTATTTCTTTTAATCATAAATTATGGATCAATTTTCCATTTATTTTTGTTTTATTTTTAAAAAAAGTTATTTTAATTTTTTTATCACCCCAATAAAATATTTATATTATTTTTAATTTTTAATTATAAATATAATCTTAAATAATATAAATATAAAACTCTATAGGGTCTTCTCGTCTTTTAAATAAATTTTAGCTTTTTAACTAAAAAATTAATTTTTATAAATAAATTAGAGACAGTTTATATTTCATCAAATCCTTCATACAAGTCTTCAATTAAAAGACTATTGATTATGCTACCTTTGTACAGTCAATATACTGCAGCCCTTTAATATGATTATCAGTGGGCAGATTAGACTTTAAATTATTTTCTAAAAGACATGTTTTTGATAAACAAGTGAATATATTAATTTGCCGAATTCCTTTAATTTAATTTTAATTATTTTTATCATATTTTTATTTAATATACTAATTTTATCATTATTATTAATTTTTTTTTATTTTAAATTATTTATTTTATATAAAATTAAATTTAATTAAATTTTATTTAAAATAAAATTTTTTATAATAAATTATAATTTTTAAACAATATAAATTTTAAAATTTTTATTTTAATTTTATTTTTAATTATAATTTTTTATATTAAAGCTTATCCCTTAATATATTTAATTTTAAATATTTTATTATTAATTAATAAATTTATAATAAAATTTTTTAAATTTTAAATTAAATTTATTTCTAAAAAAACTAGATATATTTAAAAACGATTAACATTTCATTTCTAATTAATTATTTAAAATAATTATTCAACATTAAATTTTATAATTAATTAACTCTTTTAAATTCGAGATTTTTTTTATTAAAAAATATTTTTTAATAAACTCTGATACACAAGATACATTAAACAAAAATTACTTTTTTAATAATTTATTTTCACTTATTTCAAATTTATTTTACAATACTAATTAACTATAATTTTTTTTATTTTTTCTTAAAAATACTTTAATATCCCCCAATATTAAAAATTTTTTTATTATTTTTTTTTTATTAATTTTTCCCCTCAAATTAATTAATCATATTTTAATTTCTTTTCAATGTAAATGAAATACTTTATCAAGCTCTAATTTGTTCATTCTAGAAACACTTTCCAGTACCTCTACTTTGTTACGACTTATTTCAATTTTTAAATGAAAGTGACGGGCAATATGTACATATTTCAATTTTTAATCATTTTAATAAATTAATTAAAATTACATTTAAATCCACCTTCAATCAAATATTACAAAATTTTTTTCATTTAAATATTTTTATTGTAATCCATCTTAATCTTAATTATAATCTGCATCATGATCTGAATTAATTTTTATTTAAAATTTTAAAATATTATAAATTATTTAAAAATATTTTTTTAACAATGATATACAAAATTATAAATTAAGTAAATTTATTCGTGGATTATCAATTATTAGACAGATTCCTCTAAATGAACTAAAATACCGCCATATTATTTAAGTTTCAATAATATATTATTTACTATTTTAGTATTAATAATTAAATTTATAATAATAGGGTATCTAATCCTAGTTTATTTTTAAATTTATTAAATCATAAATATTTAATAAAATTTAATTAAATTAAAATTTCACTTAATAATTTAATATTTTTTTTAAAAAATTACTTTATTAATTAAATACTGAAATAATTTAATTTAACTTTTGTTTAACCGCAACTGCTGGCACAAAATTAGTTATTAATTTTTATATTACTAAATCTTAATTTCTTAAATTTTTAATTTTAATTACTATATATTTTAATTAATTATTATTAAAATTATTAAAATTTCATACTATAATTTATATGTAAAATAAATTTATAATAAATTATAAAAAACATAAAAAATCTATCTATTATTTTATTTTTTCATATAGATTTTTTTTTTTTTTTTTTTAAGTTAAAAATTTAATATATAATATTATTTTTAAATTAAATATTTATTAATCATTAATAAATTTTTAATAATCTCTCTTATTTTTTTCTATAATATTGTTTTAAAAATTAACATAAATATAAATCAATTATAATTAATTTTTTATTTATATATATATTGTAAATAAAAATTTAATTAAATTATTTTAATTAAATATTTATATATATATATATTTAAATATTTAATTTATAATAAATATAAATTAAAATTAAATATTTAATTTATATATAATTAAAATTTTCTTTTTAAATTTAATTAAACCATTTTTAATAATTTTTATATATAATATATATATATATATA